ACCCAATCTTCGTTTTGAAAATTTCTATTTCTAATGGAATTGATCACCTTCTTTCTTTTTTTCTATTCACTGTTCAAATGAGTATGAAGAATAATGAATATGATTCTAGAATATGAATAGAAAAAAAGAAAGAATTAAAATTAAATAGAATAGAAATAATAGAAATATAATTTTAAAGAATTCTAGATTCTTATTAATCTAAGAATAGAAAGAAAAAGAAAGAATAGAGGGTCCCACCCCCCCTCTATTGACAGTAAGATATGTTGTATATGTAAATCCTAGATGTGAAAAGAGGCCTAATTCATCTAGAAAAGGGAACAGATATGGTATATAAAGAAGAAGAATAGGTGCACAACACAAATCAAAAAAAGAAAAAAGATAATAGAAAGAATTGAAAATTGACTCATTCACTGAGTAAACACTGAGTAAAGGATTTAATTGGATTCGATTGGGTGGCACCAACTCAATCGAATGCTAACGCCCATTTCTTTCTTATGGAATTAACCGATCAACTTGCTATCGGATATTCATTTTCGATTCAGTACTTTTCAAAAAAGAATTTCAACATATTTATTATAATTTATGATTATGAGAAGCAATCCCACTACTTCTGATCCTGTGGTTTCCACACTTGAAGAACAAAACCTAGGGCGTATCGCTCAAATTATTGGCCCGGTACTAGATGTCATTTTTCCACCGGGAAAAATGCCTAACATTTATAATGCTTTGGTAATTAAGGGTCGAGATACTGTTGGTCAGCAAATTAATGTAACTTGTGAAGTACAACAATTATTAGGAAATAATCGAGTGAGAGCTGTAGCTATGAGTGCTACAGATGGGCTGATGAGAGGAATGAAAGTGATTAACACGAAAGCTCCTCTAAGTGTTCCAGTCGGGGGAGCTACTCTCGGACGAATTTTTAACGTTCTTGGAGAGCCCGTTGATAATTTAGGTTCTGTCGATACTCGCACAACATCTCCTATTCATAGGTCTGCACCCGCCTTCATACAGTTAGATACGAAATTATCAATCTTTGAAACAGGGATTAAAGTGGTGGATCTTTTAGCCCCCTATCGCCGTGGAGGAAAAATAGGACTATTTGGGGGAGCTGGAGTGGGTAAAACAGTACTAATCATGGAATTGATCAACAACATTGCCAAAGCTCACGGAGGCGTATCCGTATTTGGCGGAGTAGGTGAACGTACTCGTGAAGGAAATGATCTCTACATGGAAATGAAAGAATCCGGGGTGATTAATGAAAAAAATATTGCAGAATCCAAAGTAGCTCTAGTCTATGGTCAAATGAATGAACCGCCAGGAGCTCGTATGAGAGTTGGCTTGACTGCCCTAACCATGGCGGAATATTTCCGGGATGTTAATGAGCAAGACGTACTTCTATTCATCGACAATATATTTCGTTTCGTTCAAGCAGGGTCCGAAGTCTCTGCCTTATTAGGCAGAATGCCTTCTGCAGTGGGTTATCAACCTACCCTTGGTACGGAAATGGGTTCTTTGCAAGAAAGAATTACTTCTACCAAAGAAGGATCTATAACATCGATCCAAGCAGTTTATGTACCTGCGGATGATTTGACCGACCCTGCTCCTGCCACGACATTTGCACATTTAGATGCTACTACAGTATTATCAAGAGGATTAGCTGCCAAAGGTATTTATCCAGCAGTAGATCCCTTGGATTCAACATCAACTATGTTACAACCTCGGATCGTTGGCGAGGAACATTATGAAACTGCGCAAAGGGTTAAGCAAACTTCACAACGTTATAAAGAACTTCAGGACATTATAGCTATCCTTGGGTTGGACGAATTATCCGAAGAAGATCGTTTAAATGTAGCAAGAGCACGAAAGATTGAGCGTTTCTTATCACAACCCTTTTTTGTGGCAGAAGTTTTTACTGGTTCTCCAGGGAAATATGTTGGTCTCGCAGAAACAATTCGGGGGTTTCAATTCATTCTTTCCGGAGAATTAGATGGTCTTCCCGAGCAGGCCTTTTATTTGGTGGGTAACATCGATGAAGCTACCGCGAAAGCTATGAACTTAGAAGAGGAGAGCAAATTGAAGAAATGACCTTAAATCTTTGTGTACTGACTCCTAATCGAATGATTTTGGATTCCGAAGTGAAAGAGATTATTTTATCTACTAATAGTGGACAAATTGGCGTATTACCAAACCATGCGCCCATTGCCACGGCTGTAGATATAGGTCTTTTGAGAATACGACTAAACGATCGATGGTTAACGGTGGCTCTTATGGGCGGTTTCGCTAGAATAAGTAATAATGAGATCACCATTTTAGGAAATAGTGCGGAAATTAGTACTGACATTGATCCACAAGAAGCTCAACAAACTCTTGAAATAGCTGAAGCTAACTTGAGTAGAGCTGAGGGTAAGAGACAAGCAATTGAGTCAAATCTAGCTCTCAGACGAGCTAGGACACGAGTAGAAGCTGTCAAAGTGATTTCCTATTAGTTATTAGTAGTCAAAATCAAAAGAGTTTTTTATTATACACTACACACTACATTTGGATTCCACAATTTGAACACAATGAAGTCTAATCTGATTAATCTGATGATAGAACGAAAAAAAGAGGATGGGTAGAAAAACTTATTAGATACCATGGAATCCGGTACCTAATAAGTTCTACCTACTATTGGATTTGAACCAATGACTCCCGCCGTATGAAAGCAATACTCTAACCACTGGGTTAAGTAGGCCATTTATCACCACAAAAAGGGTCTCCATCACTTCACTTCGATGGATTATAGGTAAAATATGCTTTCTAAGCAATATAAACCTTTTACCAGTAAACGTAAACAGATCATAGAGTTATCATGTGGGATTATGGGATACCCTTCTTGACAATAAATTGTCTCTATGTTAAAATAGTTATGACAAGGGCTATAGCTCAGTTAGGTAGAGCACCTCGTTTACACGTGCGCCAATGCTTTTCAAGGGAACCTATTATGCAATGACCATAATTGATCTTTTTGAAAAGTCGATGTCTTACTCCGTAGATTCGAGAGAACAAGAGAAAAATAGCCTGACAAATATTTGGTTTGATCCGATTCAGGTGCGAATTCCGATTCCGATGCCAAATCAAATAGGACCTGCCATTGTAAGGTAAATGCCCAGTCCATTCAATGCCAGGCCTTATGAGTATAAGGATCTCAAAAGAACCTCTTTTCGTCCTATGAGCTTTGAGGTGTATGAAGTCTCATATTGGACTCTTGCAGCGGAGCGATAGAGACTGCATTTCACTTAGGTTGATCTAGGCCGAAGGCAGACCTAAATTAAGGTAACCCTTCTTTGAAACACTTTGGTATTGCTCCTATATCAGGATACAAATAATGAATCAGAGCACATGGAGCCATCTCATTATCTTCTTATCTTTCTGTCAAGAAAAATATGGTGAACTAACTGATCTTTACATCAGTTGATGAAAGAGCCCAATGCAACAAAATGCATGTTGGGTCTTTGAAACAGTTCAAATCATTTTGATAATAATAAGTTTAATCTGTCTTACCGAGAAGGTCTACGGTTCGAGTCCGTATAGCCCTAATACATTCTTTTTTTGTTTTGTATAGAAATTTTAGTAGTAGTAGTAACAAGAAAAGAAACACAATAATTCATTCCAACGGACCCAATTAGTATTTGTAAAATCTCGAAATACCCATCTCTCTTCATCCACTTTTATGAATGAATTACATATGATATATGATATTTTTCCTCTTTTCCTGCCCATGATCAAAGAATTAGTGATACACTTTTTTCTTTGGTATACCCAATCCAAGTCAATTTCTGAAATTAAAATCATGACATAATCCTGTCTGAAGACTTCAACCTGACCCAAGCAAATCCAATCTTAAGTCGCATGGATCTAGACCTATTCTTTTCTTGATCTTGAGTATTTGTGAAAGCCCTCTGATTAATCACTTTTTGGTGGAACAACAAACCTAAGAGATTATTTCTTTTTGTTTAAAAGATAATGTAGGGCTCATTCATTATCCCTACATCCATCAATGTTCTTTCTTCTATATTCTAAGAGGGGAGTGGGTTTGGAAATTTTGTCTGTCGAATTGTTCGATAATGTTTGATTCTTTCTATTAGAAGGATCTTCTATTATAGGAGTATCTTATGTTATGTCGATCGTTCATGATTCTGTCGAATCAACCGCTTTGTGCTATCTTTCATTGTGTAGGTTTGCTATAAAAATAGAACAAACCTTTTTCTTGTAGCGAAACCTAACCCATTGGTTGGTCTTAGGAAGTTTTATTGTCGTAACAAAACAAACAAGTATTTTGGTTCATTCCAAAACGCGATTTTAGTACTATATTCATATTCATCTTTCTTATTATAAATATAAGAGACTCTCTTTATTATTTCTCTTATTTAGTTTTCTTTCAATTTCTATTTTTTTTTTTTTTTATTATTCTTAATTGAATTGTGAATTGAATTTGTAATTTCTTTATTGAATTATTAATGATTGAATTTCTTTCATTTATTCTTTGCTTTCGCTTTCTATCTCTAATAAAATCAATATGAAATAGAAATAAGATAAGTCTTTACTTTCTTACTGAAAATTTATAAGATAAGACTAATATACTTAAGTATAAGAATACTAAGTCTAAGAATAAATAGAAAAGAAAAAGAACTAAGTAGAAGAGAATCATGTTTGTGTAAAAACATGCTATGTCTACACATATAGAAGGAAAATTGAAAGAAGAAAAAAAAAGAAAAAGTGGGATGACATTAGATAAATATTGAAACAAGGCATGTCCTGCAGCAAACAAACTCTCAACTACGCGGCTTGATTTGATCAAAAGAAATTCTTTTCTTGTTTCATCTAAGAAGTTCTAGATGATTTGAAAATTCCAATTTAAATGGAATAATTCAGCCTATTCCACATTCATAGGAGTACTTTTATGTTTCTGCTTCACGAATATGATATTTTCTGGGCATTCCTAATAATATCAAGCGTTATTC